ACAAATGATTGATTTACCCATTCAAAGCAATTTACGCGAAGGACTTTCTTTGACAGAATATATAATTTCCTGCTACGGGGCTCGAAAAGGAGTCGTGGATACTGCTGTACGAACATCAGATGCTGGATATCTCACGCGTAGACTTGTTGAAGTAGTTCAACACATTATTGTACGTAGAACAGATTGTGGTACTATCCGAGCTATTTCCGTGAGTCCTCGAAACGGGGTGACAGAAAAAATTTTTGCCCAAACCCTAATTGGTCGTGTATTAGCAGACGATATATATATGGGGATACGATGCATTGCCGCTCGAAATCAAGATATTGGGATTGGACTTGCCAATCGATTCATAACCCTTCGAGCACAACCAATATATATTCGAACCCCTTTTACTTGCAGGAATACATCTTGGATCTGTCAATTATGTTATGGAAGAAGCCCCACTCACGGCGACCTGGTCGAGTTGGGGGAAGCCATAGGTATTATTGCGGGTCAATCAATTGGGGAACCGGGGACTCAACTAACATTAAGAACTTTTCATACGGGTGGAGTATTCACAGGCGGTACTGCCGAACATGTACGAGCTCCTGCTAATGGAAAAATAAAGTTCAATGAGTATTTGGTTCATCCCATACGTACCCGTCATGGGCATCCTGCTTTTCTATGTTCTATAAACTTGTATGTAACTATTGAGAGTCGGGATATTATACATAGTGTGAATATTCCACCAAAAAGTTTGATTTTAGTTCAAAATGATCAATATGTAGAATCTGAACAAGTGATTGCCGAGATTCGTGCCGGAACGTCTACTTTTCATTTTAAAGAGAGGGTTCGAAAACATATTTATTCTGAATCAGAGGGAGAAATGCACTGGAGTACTGATGTCTACCACGCACCTGAATATACATATAGTAATGTTCATCTATTACCAAAAACAAGTCATTTATGGATATTAGCGGGGGGTCCGTGCAGATCCAGTATAGTGTCTTTTTCGCTTCACAAGGATCAAGATCAAACGAATGTTCATTCTTTTTCTGTCGACGAAAGATATAGCTCTGACCTCTCAATCACTAAGGATCGAGTAAGACATAAATTGTTGGATCCTTCTGGTACTCGTAAAAAAGATAGGGAAATTCTTGATTATTCAAGACTTGATCGAATTATATCCAATGGTCATTGGAATTTCATATACCCTTCGATTCTCCAAGAGAATTCTGATTTCTTGGCGAAAAGACGAAGAAATAAATTTATCATCCCATTACAATACGATCAAGAACGAGAGAAACAATTAATACCCTCTTTTGGTATTTCTATTGAAATACCCATAAATGGTATTTTACGTAGAAATAGTATTCTTGCTTATTTTGATGATCCACGATACAGAAGAAAGAGTTCGGGAATTACTAAATATGGGACCGCGGAGGTGGATTCAATAGTAAAAAAAGAAGATTTGATTGAGTATCGAGGAGCAAAAGAATTTAGTCCGAAATACCAAATGAAAGTAGATCGGTTTTTTTTTATTCCCGAAGAGGTGCATATCTTACCCGGATCTTCGTCTATAATGGTCCGGAACAATAGTATCATTGGAGTAGATACACAACTCGCTTTAAATACAAATACAAGAAGCCGAGTAGGTGGATTAGTCCGAGTGGAGAGAAAAAAAAAAAGTATTGAACTGAAAATCTTTTCTGGAGATATTCATTTTCCCGGAGAGACAGATAAGATATCCAGACACAGTGGCATTTTGATACCACCAGGAACGGAAAAAAAAAATTCTAAGGAATCAAAAAAAAATCCAAAAATTGGATCTATGTCCAACGGATTACACCTATCAAAAAAAAAGTATTTTGTTTTGGTTCGACCCGTAGTCACATATGAAATAGCTGATGGGATAAATTTAGCAAAACTTTTCCCTCAAGATCTCTTGCAGGAAAAAGAAAATGTCCAGCTTAGAGTTGTCAATTATATCCTTTATGGAAATGGAAAGTCAATTCGAGGAATTTATCACACAAGTATTCAATTAGTTCGGACTTGCTTAGTATTGAATTGGAACCAAGAAAAAAACGGTTTTATGGAAGAGGTTCATGCTTCCTTTGTTGAAGTAAGGGCAAATGATCTGATTCGTGATTTCATAAGAATTGAATTAGTAAAATCTACTATTTCATATACCGGAAAAAGGTACGATACGGCAGGTTCGGGATTGATTCCTGATAATAGATTAGATCGCACCAATATCAATCCTTTTTATTCCAAAGTGAAGATTCCCCAGCATCAAGGAACTATTGGTACGTTGTTGAATCGAAATAAGGAGGGCCAATCTTTGAGAATTTTGTCATCATTCAATTGTTTTGGAGTTGGTCCATTCAACGGTTCGAAATATAACAATGTGGTAAAAGAATCGAATCCCATAACCCCAATTAGGGGTTTGTTGGGCCCCTTAGGTACAATAGTGCCTAAAATAGTGAACTTTTATTTATCTTACCATTTTATAACTCATAATCAGATCTTGTTAAACAAATATTGGCTATTTGACAATTTTAAACAGACTTTCCAAGTACTTCAAGTACTTAAATACTGTTTAATAGATGAAAATAAGAGGATTTATAATCCCAGTCCATGCAATAACATCATTTTGAATCCATCCCATTTGAATTGGTGCTTTCTACATTACAATTATTGTGAAGAGACATCCACAATAATTAGCATTGGACAATTTATTTGTGAAAATATATGTCTATTTAAATATGGACCACACATAAAAAAATCTGGTCAAATCTTAATTGTTCATGTTGACTCTTTAATTATAAGATCAGCTAAGCCTTATTTGGCCACTCCAGGAGCGACTGTTCATGGACATTATGGAGAAACCCTTTCTGAAGGAGATACATTAGTTACATTTATATATGAAAAATCTCGATCTGGTGACATAACGCAAGGTCTTCCAAAAGTGGAACAAATCTTAGAAGTGCGTTCGATTGGTTCAATATCAATGAACCTTGAAAGGAGAGTTGAAGGTTGGAACAAGCGTATACCAAGAGTTCTTGGAATTCCTTGGGGATTCCTAATTGGAGCTGAGCTAACCATAGCCCAAAGTCGTATCTCTTTGGTTAATAAGATCCAAAAGGTTTATCGATCCCAGGAGGTACAGATCCATAATAGACATATAGAGATTATTGTATGGCAAGTAACATCAAAAGTGTTGGTTTCAGAAGATGGAATGTCTAATGTTTTTTTACCTGGAGAACTAATCGGATTGTTGCGAGCGGAACGAGCAGGACGTGCTTTAGACGAAGCAATCTGTTATCGGGCAATTTTATTGGGAATAACGAGGGCATCTCTGAATACTCAAAGTTTCATATCCGAAGCAAGTTTTCAAGAAACTGCTAGAGTTTTGGCAAAAGCTGCTCTACGGGGTCGTATTGATTGGTTGAAGGGTCTGAAAGAAAATGTTGTTTTGGGGGGGATTATCCCTGTCGGTACTGGATTCAAAAAATTAGTGCACCCTTCAAGGCAAGACAAAAACATTCATTTGGAAATAAAAAAGAAAAATCTATTCGAGTTGGAAATGAGAGATATTTTGTTACACCATAGAGAATTTTTTTGTTCTTGCGCCCCAAGGAATTTCTATGACACACCAGAAAAATCATTTAAGCGAATTCATAATTCTTAAATAATTCTTAAGGAGATATTTTTTTTTTTTACTTTACTAGTTATTGATTGGGTACTAAATAAAATGAAGAAATTAAGTTAAGTAATAAAAAAATTAATGGTTTGGGCTGTGTATCAACGGGCAATCCCGGCAGAAGGTTCCGTAGGAACAATTTTTTATTTGTTAAAAAAAAAGAAAGCGTGGGAAAGATGACAAGAAGATATTGGAACATCCATTTGGAAGAGATGATGGAAGCAGGAGTTCATTTTGGTCATGGTACTAAGAAATGGAATCCTAGAATGACCCCTTACATCTCTGCAAAGCGTAAAGGTATTCATATTATAAATCTCACTAGAACTGCTCGTTTTTTATCGGAAGCCTGTGATTTAGTTTTTGATGCAGCAAGTCGAGGAAAAAACTTCTTAATTGTTGGTACCAAAAATAAAGCAGCAGATTTAGTAGCATCAGCTGCAATAAGGGCTCGATGTCATTATGTTAATAGAAAATGGCTCGGCGGTATGTTAACGAATTGGTCCACTACGGAAACGAGACTTCATAAGTTCAGAGACTTAAGAGCAGAACAAAAGATGGGGAAACTCAACCGTCTCTCTAAAAGAGATGCAGCAATGTTGAAGAGAAAATTATCTACTTTGCAAACATATCTGGGTGGGATCAAATATATGACGGAATTGCCCGATATTGTAATAATCGTTGATCAGCAAAAAGAATATACAGCTCTTCGAGAATGTGTCATTTTGGGAATTCCGACGATTTGTTTAATCGATACAAATTGTGACCCAGATCTCGCAGATATTTCGATTCCAGCCAACGATGACGCTATAGCTTCAATCCGATTGATTCTTAACAAATTGGTATCCGCAATTTGTGAGGGCCGTTCTAGCTATATAAGAAGTCGTTGATTATGTTATGATTAAGAATAATAATAATAAGATTAGTTAATTATTTTTATTTACTGGATCGGTTGGTTACTATTCTTGTCTTTCATTTTTAAAAAGAGATAAAATGGGATATTGAAATTATGTTATGCGATTTCTTGGTATCCTAACTATATGATTAATGATGAAAGTAGATGAGTCGAGAAAGAGATGGTTGAATCAAAATAATTCTTTTTTTCAGTTCGATTTCTGTCAGAGGACAATATGAATGTTATACCATGTTCCATTAAAACACTCAAAGGGTTATACGATATATCAGGTGTAGAAGTAGGCCAACATTTATATTGGCAAATAGGAGGTTTACAAATTCATGCCCAAGTACTTATCACTTCTTGGGTCGTAATTGCTATCTTATTAGGTTCAGTCATCATATCCGTTCGGAATCCACAAACCATTCCGACCGACGGTCAGAATTTCTTCGAATATGTCCTTGAATTTATTCGAGACTTGAGCAAAACTCAGATTGGAGAAGAATATAGCCGTTGGGTTCCCTTTATTGGAACTATGTTCCTATTTATTTTTGTTTCGAATTGGTCAGGGGCCCTTTTACCTTGGAAAATCATACAGTTACCTCATGGGGAGCTAGCCGCCCCCACAAATGATATAAATACTACTGTTGCTTTAGCTTTACTCACGTCAGTAGCATATTTTTATGCGGGTCTTACCAAAAAAGGATTGGGTTATTTCGGAAAATACATTCAACCAACTCCAATACTTTTACCAATTAACATCCTAGAAGATTTCACAAAACCTTTATCTCTTAGTTTTCGACTTTTCGGGAATATATTAGCTGATGAATTAGTAGTTGTTGTTCTTGTTTCTTTAGTACCTTTAGTAGTTCCTATACCTGTCATGTTTCTTGGATTATTTACAAGCGGTATTCAAGCTCTTATTTTTGCAACTTTAGCCGCGGCTTATATAGGGGAATCCATGGAGGGTCATCATTGATTAGTTTTCGAAATAGTCTTTATTTTTAAGCTTATCCCAATTGAGGCAATGCATTTGGTTCTTAGTTGAGGAACATAATAGATATAAATACATATATATATATATGACTAGAGTTGTAGGAGGAAAGATAGACGATATTACGAAATGGCGTATGCATTAGTGGGGGTCACCACTAGATATATGGAATGTTTATAAGGCCAGCCACAGCCCCTGTATACTTTTCGAAGAATTCTTCTCGAATCTGATTCAATATAAAAATAAAATGCGGGCGGTTTACGTTATGAAAGAAACAAATGTATATGTGATATTAGATATATACTAGTTATATAGGGGTTATCTCTATCTATATTAATTTCATTATTTTTTTTATTTTATTCGAAGTTTTAGTTACTTCGACTCAATAGATTTTTGTGATCAAATAAGTAATAATTTATTGGTTGATTGTATCATTAACCATTTTTTTTGGTGCGAGGAACCTATCATCATGAATCCACTGATTTCTGCCGCTTCCGTTATTGCTGCTGGATTGGCCGTAGGGCTTGCTTCTATTGGACCTGGAGTTGGTCAAGGTACTGCTGCAGGCCAAGCCGTAGAAGGTATTGCGAGACAACCAGAAGCAGAAGGAAAAATACGAGGTACTTTATTACTTAGTCTAGCTTTTATGGAAGCTTTAACAATTTATGGACTGGTCGTGGCATTAGCGCTTTTATTTGCGAATCCTTTTGTTTAATTTAATCCTAGAAAATGGAAAAAAGTACGTTACCCACTTTTTTTTATTTTATTAATTCGTTTCCATTTGCTTCTGTGAATTATATCAATACTTTATTCCTAACTTTATTCCTACAATTATGTATTTGTTGCGACAATACCCCGGGAAGGAGTGATTTGAAGATGAGGAATTAGTGGATTCACTCGCTTTCTTCCTTCCCGTTCTTAGTTTAAATTTTGATTTTTCTTTTAGGAAGTGTTTGAAGAAAGGAGATATTTTGCAATTGATACGAGACTCAGGACCTAACTTAATAAGTATCTTATCGGATACTTCTACTTCAAAAAAAAATAAGAAATTTTGTAATTCTCAATCTCAAATTCAATAAAGAAATTTAATCTACTCCCATTAAAAAAAAAATGGGAAATTAAGAAAATGAAATCGATAAAAAAAGGGCGAGTCAAGTGATACAAAAAGAACTCTGTTCTTTCTTAGTCCTATCTATAAGAGGAGAGTATATGAAAAATGTAACCGATTCTTTCGTTTACTTAGGCCACTGGCCATCCGCCGGGAGTTTCGGGTTTAATACCGATATTTTAGCAACAAATCCAATAAATCTAAGTGTAGTGCTTGGTGTATTGATTTTTTTTGGAAAGGGAGTGTGTGCGAGTTGTATATTTCATGAATAGGTTGGATCTAACCGACTGCACTTTATTTATGTTATTATATATTTTTATAGGATAAATAGGAAAAAGTGCACAATCTCGACGAATTCCTTCTGAGTAAATTCATAAATCATATGTAAGAACCATAGCATTTCGTTATTCATTGGTAAGTCAACTTTGATTCTCTATCAACCAACCAATAATGTGAGACCATTAACATGGTTAAAGCTAAACTGTTTGAAGTCCGGGCACAACATGGTACTCTTTCTACCACTACGTTAATAACGAAATGGTTTAAAAAAGAATAGTTGATAATTTTTCCGATATAGAACACTCATATCGATAAAATGATTTGAACTATTTATTAGAATAAATAAGGGGCGCCTTGCCCTTTATTATATATTATCCAATGTCGAATCGACAACCTATGTTATGTATAAAAAGGGGGAATTTTTGGATTTGAATAAAAAAGGAAATAAAATGAAATTTTCAAATATTCTATATTTATAGAATATATATAATATAGAAATATCTATTTTCAATGAAATAAAGAACAAATAAAGAAACAACTTTGCT